AAATAAAGAAATAAAATATGAAAAGAAAATAGAAAGAAATGATAAGGGGATCAGATTCTATTTGTATTTGTACTGTATCGGAGATGAATCTTGGCTATTCGCACCCCTCAACTCCCCTAGACTAGACTTTTAGGTTTTTCAACCAACCAATTTACCTTTTGTAATATGTCTGAAGTATTAATATTTTCTTTTACATACTTTATCTTATACATATCAAAAAGAGTATATACATATGCTCTTTACTCATCTTTAACTATTTTATTCTATAAAATAAAAGGAGTACATCCCCAGATATTTAGATGGATAAATATGTATCATGCTTTATACTATATTAATGAATATGCATGGCGACTCATATCAATTAATTTGTAGAATAGATACTCATACAAATTGCTCATGTGCCAGGAACCAGATTTGAACTGGTGACACGAGGATTTTCAGTCCTCTGCTCTACCAGCTGAGCTATCCCGACCATCCCTTACGCACCATCCTCATTTTAATATAGGACTTGGGTCTATGTCAATTAAAAAGACGAAAGTGGAATTGCAAAGTCTTATCCAGGCCTTGTTGGAATTTCTTGGATCTTCAAAAAAAGACTTTGTAAGTTTCAGTACAGTACGAGTAATAAAATGAATTTTTAATTATTCAAATTTAACATTGGGATTCCTTTCTCAAAGATGTTCATTTGTACGTCTTTCATATAGATCACAGGGTTTGTGATAAGAAAAAGATTTTCGCTCAGATACGTTTGTAAAATTAGAATGAACGAGAAAGATAACGAATTTTGAACCGCTAACGAAATGAGAAGGTAGGATAAATAATTAGGGAATCAAATAAATAATTAGGGAATCAAATGGGCCTTTTTGGGGATAGAGGGACTTGAACCCTCACGATTTTTAAAGTCGACGGATTTTCCTCTTACTATAAATTTCATTGTTGTCGATATTGACATGTAAAATGGGACTCTATCTTTATTCTCGTCCGATTAATCCATTCTTCAAAAGATCTATCAGATTTTGATGGAGTAAATGATTTGATTAATGAATATTTAATTCTTTTTTCAACTTAATAATTGATTTACAATAATTCTTTAATTTTTCATGAAAATTAAAAGAAATACGGATTTGGGTTGTCATTAATCATTTGAAGATACTATTTCAGTACGTATACGTATATAGGTTTATTCTTCATCCTTTCTGGAGTGATTCCTTTACTAACGCACCGCAGCCAACTCCATTTGTTAGAACAGCTTCCATTGAGTCTCTGCACCTATCCTTTTTTATTATCGCCTTCTGAACCCTTGTTTGTTTTCAGAAAACCGGATTTGGCTCAGGATTGCCCATTTTTAATTCCAGGGTTTCTCTGAATTTGAAAGTTATCACTTGGTAGGTTTCCATACCAACGCTCAATTCAATTCAATTAAGTCCGTAGCGTCTACCAATTTCGCCATATCCCCCCTTTTGGTTTGTGATTAGGATTTCATTATGATACCTTTTTCCTTTTTATTTCATTTATATTATGATATGATGGAACTGTTGAATTCATTAGATAGCGATTCGCATATTGAAAACTGTTTTCTTATATTTGGATTTCTTGTCTATCTTCTTTCATCTCTCTCGGAAACTCATATTTGATACAATTAGAAAAGATTCTATTATTTCTCTATCCACAAATCAATATATAATCTAGATGGATACATATCACATATATAGTATATGTGATACTATATTATTATATATAAATGTATAGTATTATTACACCTATATTATAATTCTGCTTAATATATATTTTACATATATTTCCCTATTTATATCGTTTTTAGCGTACAATCTTGAATACTTGAACGGTCGATTCTTTTGTTTTCGTCTTAGCTCTTATCTTTGCTAACTAAAAATAACTAATAAGTGAATATAATATTAATAACCATAACGAATCTAATGGCTATAACTAATAATTAATTCCTTTTTTTTTTTGAATAATTAAATTTAGAATGAAATCATTTCGAATATTATTATTATAATGTAAAATCTTAATTAATGTAATTAATATGTATTAATTATATTCTATATATATCGAATACTAGAATAAGATTCTACTTTAATTAGTAAGTTATAGTAATTTAATTACTAGATTCTCTTTAAAATTCTAAATAGATAAGATAGAAAATGAAAATTTTTAATGTAATAAAATTAATAGTTTAGTTTATATACTAATTTAATTAAAATAACTAATAAAATATTTTAATATTAAAGAAATAGACAATAGAATTAGATTAGTAAAAAAAAAAAAGAATTTTGAATTTCAAATATCATTTAAATTCAAAAATCAAAAAGAATCTTATTATCTAATTAACTAAATTAAGCTAATTAAGATATTGATTATTGATAATCATGTATTTGCTATGATAAATAGATCAAAATTATATATTGCTATATTAATATATTAATTAATATATTAATCGGTATATTAATTGTTATGTTCTATAATATTCAAATATCCGATATTTATTTGAAATTCTATTATATAGTTTTTATATTAATAGAAATTATTCTAGATTCATAGTAATTGTGAAGAGTTAAGAGTGAACAGTTAATAGCTAAGATTTAAGATTCCAGTAGTTTACTAAATTCCTATGTGTGTCCAATTTATGTTATGCGAGCCCGCTTAGCTCAGAGGTTAGAGCATCGCATTTGTAATGCGAGGGTCATCGGTTCGACTCCGATAGCTGGCTTTTTCCATATGTTTGATTTTTTTTTTGCATAGTTGATAATATGAAATCAAAGAAATTGAAACGGCTTCTTCCCCCTTTCCCAAAGGGCACTGATCTATTATCTCATAAGAACTTCCAATTATTAAAAAAAATTGGAGGAGTTTGATCTATGTAGACCAAATCAATCAAGAAAAGAACCCTTAAACTTAAAAAAGATTTTCTATTTTCTATTAATTTTCTATTAATTTTAATACGATATATTATATAATATATATATATAATATATTAAGTTAAGGCCCGGATATTGATATACAATTTATCTAATTATTCTTTCGAATTTTTCTTTGGAATACAATACTTCAATAAATTTTGATTAATTTATTATTTTTAATCTTAATTATATTTTTCATTTTTCTATTTATCATTTAGTTTAGTTTAATTTCATTTAGGTTTATGAAACTTTATAAGGAGTCTTTATGTCGCGTTACAGAGGGCCTCGTTTCAAAAAAATACGTCGTTTGGGGGCTTTACCGGGATTAACTAGTAAAAAACCTAGAGCTGGAAGTGATCTTAGAAATCAATTACGCCCCGGTAAAAAATCTCAATATCGTATTCGTTTAGAAGAAAAACAAAAATTGCGCTTTCATTATGGTCTTACAGAACAACAATTACTTAAATACGTTCGTATAGCCGGAAAAGCAAAAGGGTCAACAGGTCAAGTTTTACTACAATTACTTGAAATGCGGTTGGATAACATCCTTTTTCGATTAGGTATGGCTTCAACTATTCCTCAAGCCCGGCAATTGGTTAATCATAGACATATTTTAGTTAATGGTCGTATAGTAGATATACCAAGTTATCGATGCAAACCCCGAGATATTATTACAGTGAGAGATGAACAAAAATCTAAGTCTCTGGTTCAAAATTATCTTGATTCATCCTCCCCTGAGGAATTGCCAAAACATTTGACTCTTCACCCATTCCAATATAAAGGATCAGTCAATCAAATAATAGATAGTAAATGCGTCGGTTTGAAAATAAATGAATTGCTAGTTGTAGAATATTATTCTCGTCAGACTTAAACACAACTAAAATAAGAAGGATTCGGACAATTTTGCCCTTCCTTTCACCGATATAAAGAGACCCTCAGGAAGGCGTTTTATCCGGGGATTTTTTCCCACTCATGTGATAGGGAGATCTTCATTCCTTGTCCATTCTTTCCAGTATAATCCATACCACAGAAATTAGGATTAGGAATAGAGAAGCCATATGTATAACTGTTGGAATAATGGTATGCATTGTTATTTGATATATTGCGATCAATAACATTGGTGAATTAGGTTGAAGGGTACGGAAAGAGAGGGATTCGAACCCTCGGTAAACAAAAGCCTACATAGCAGTTCCAATGCTACGCCTTCAACCACTCGGCCATCTCTCCTGCATAATGATTATGGTTCATAAACCGAATGAATAGTGATTCATATTTAGGTTTTTGGATAGGTGCGTACACTCTATTTTAACTATAAAAGAAAAACGCTGCCAAACCCTTATTCGAGGCTGGCGGGGGATAAAAATAATTTTGTGAGACAAAATATTTAAACCAATAAATATAAGGTATCTATTCATGTTTACAAAGAAGGCACTCCCGACTTTATTTTTGAATATTTATACCGAATTAAATCCCTGAATTGGAACGACTCCACCGATTGATCCATTTTTTTAGACTATGTTTAATGGCTACCTTTAGATCATGATTATATTTAGTTTAGACTCTTATTCTATTTTCATAAAAATTCTAAAATGACTTTCCAATTTTAGATCTTTCAACAATAACCCCTTACCCCATAGATTTATTCCAAATTCATGAAACGCCCCAGGAATCTTTATATTTGATTGTATAGCGTATATCCGTTATATACACAACACAAAACGGGCGGTTATTCTATTTTCATCCATCATAGAACGATTATTCGATTCTTTTTCCTCTTTGGATCATAATTCAATCAAAACTTTTCGAATTATCCTACAGATTAGGATATAAATTCGTTCATTCTTCAACTTTGATGAAATCAGAATAGTTTCCTATATTCTTATAATACTAGATTTAAATGTAAAATTTAATTTACATTTGGATGAAATCCAATCGGCTTCAAATATTTCTTAGTTTTTATTGATTCCTGTCAAAAAGAAACAATTTGAGTCGAAGTTTAATTTTACTGAGTGTGTTTTTATGTTATTTCGTATTGTAAAATTCCGTTGTTTGTGGGATTATTTTCTCACAAAAGGTAATTAAAAGAAATTATAGAATGACTTTCTGCCTATGTCTAGATCTCGAATAAATGGAAATTTTATTGATAAGACCTTTTCAATTGTAGCCAATATCTTATTACGAATAATTCCGACAACTTTGGGCGAGAAAGAGGCATTTGCCTATTACAGAGATGGTGCGATTTGATTATTATATTTTTTATTTATTTATTTTATAATTTAATTTAGTTATTTATTTTATTTATATATATATATATATTTTTTTTTTTATTTTTTACCACTCTTAGTCTTCTTAGGAGGAAGACACATTATTATTCGGGATAGAAAGAAAAAAAATTATTGAAATAAATCTACGCTTGTTGAAGGTGAAGTTTGTAAATAAAACGAGCCCTTCTGTCGTGTATCCCCGATTAATGCAACCTCAAATGCTTCAATTGTCGATTCTAGAGTATTGAGCGAAAGGTTATACCTATGGTATGGGTTAAGTCAAACTCACTCCATTAGTACCAATAGGAGGCATAGAGGAAGAGGCACTACTCCTAGGAATCAACAACACGAAAACTTTGTTATAAATTATCCCTTTTCCTTATCAGGATCGGGACTAAGAAGAATGGTTGGGACAACAAACATCCATCTAGTTTGTGTTTTGGATACCCGTATAACCATCGAAGACTGTTGAAGTGACTTATTCCTGAAAATTAAGATGCGTTTAAGACAAAGAAATTACTGGAGTCACTTTTTTTATCTAGTACCAACATACTAGATGTTAAGGAAAGATCTTTTACAAGAAGGTTGGCTAGAGATTTTTTGTAAAAACACCAGCCCTGCTCAGTTTATAATGAGAATATTTAAATCTTTTTTGATTCCATGTATTATTCTGATTATGTACATAAAGGAGGAGCCGTATGAGATGAAAATCTCATGTACGGTTCTGAAACGGAGATTCTTTAAATCGAATGACGACCGTAACGGATGTCCGCTCAATCCGAAGGAAATTATGCAGAAGCTTTACAGAATTATTATGAAGCTATGCGACTAGAAATTGATCCCTATGATCGAAGTTATATACTCTATAACATAGGCCTTATCCACACACGAAACGGAGAACATACGAAAGCTTTGGAATATTATTTTCGTGCACTAGAGCGAAACCCATTCTTACCACAAGCTTTTAATAATATGGCCGTGATCTGTCATTACGTGCGACTATCTCCACTATAGAAATAAAAAGGGAATAAAAGAGCAAATCTATTAATAATTACTAGAAAAAATAGGCTTTCTACATATGTATCGTCCAAAACAACGATTTTTATCAGCTGTAGCAAAGAAATAAACTTCATAGAATTTGAGATATGAATATGAAGAAATAGGTATGCCTAAATAATTCTATGGATAAAGGATCTAATTGATAGAGAAAGCGCCGTAAAGATCAATTCGCGAGGTTTTGGGCCGATAATACGGACTGCTTATTTATGTCATGATATGAGATAAAAGTTAGGAATCAACTTATGTAATAGAGTTGATCCCCTAAGGTATTGAGCAGCGGTGTAGCATCAGATCCCAAAGATAGTAAGCCTTTTCCTTCTTATAAAGGAAAGTCTTTTTCACAGATTCTATAGAAATTCATATATGAAACCGAGATAGTTACCTTTTTAGAAAACTCTAATAATAGTGGAGATGCCTATGCACTTTATGAAGGTGGGAGAAAAGATAAAACTGATTAAATTAGTAAGTAAAACTCAAGTTTGAAACTTATAACCATAACCTCTTTTTCTTTTGGTTAACTCGAGAGAAAAAAATGGGATAGATCCACGGATCCACGATAAATCTCATTCAATTAGATATGGTAGATTAAAAAAGGGACGCCAAAAGAACTTGACGGCTGAGCCGTATGAGGTCGGAAACTCTCAAGTACGGTTCTAAGGGAAGGAATTTACCCACCTATTCCGACCGGGGAGAACAGGCCATTCGACAAGGAGATTCTGAAATTGCGGAAGCTTGGTTCGATCAAGCTGCCGAATATTGGAAACAAGCTCTAGCGCTTACTCCCGGTAATTATATTGAAGCGCAGAATTGGTTGAAGATCACAAGGCGTTTCGAATAATAATATCTTTTTTTTTTTTTATTTTATTAATTACTATAAATATTATATTATTTATATTTAATTTAATATTATTTATTTAATTTAAGTTTAGAATCTTTATATTTCTTATAATCATATATTTGTTATAATTAATTGTTTGTTGTATCGATCAGTCAAATAAAACGAATCGTTTCTCTAGGAAGAACCCAATCACAAAATTTCATTATATCCCTTCTAAAATCGTTCTATTTCGTCTAGTATTTCGTAGGGATAAACAATTAAACAATATAGAGATAAAATAAAAAATATATTTCTTTTCAGCAATTAAAACTAATAAAAGAGAACTTCGAATGACTAAATAGAAATACTAAAATGTCTCTTAGTAATGACTAATGACTGTTCACGCGGTTTGGAATAGAGTATATAGTAATATGTTCTA